TAGATCTCGAATAAATGGAAATTTTATCGATAAGACCTTTTCAATTGTAGCCAATATTTTATTACAAATAATTCCGACAACTTCAGGAGAAAAGGAGGCATTTACCTATTACAGAGATGGTGCGATTTGCTTTTTTTTTTATCTCAGTCTTAGAAGAAAGACGCAATAATGGGGATAGAAAAAATCAATTTGAAATTTCGAAATAAATCATAAATCGACGCTTGTTGAAGGTGAAGTTTGTAAATCAAAAAATCCCTTCTGTCGTGTATCCCCGATTAATGCAACCTCAGATGCTTCAATTGTAAATTAGAGCATTAAACGAAAGGTGACACACCTATGGGTTACCTGTTGCAGGTCAACCCTCCTCCACTAGTACCAATAGGCGGCACAGGGGAAGAAGCACTACGCCTAGGAATCAACAATACGAAACCCTTGTTTTCAAATATATCTTTATTCCTTTTCCTTGTTTGGGATCGGGGCTCCCAAAAATGGTTGGGACAACAAACATCCATCTCGTTCGTACTTTGGATACCCGTGGAACCATTGAAGGCTGTTGAAGTGACTAATTCCTTAAAATAAAATCTTAAACTAAAAAATAGAAAGAATAATTAAGGGGCGTTGAGGACAAAGAAATTGCTGGAGTTATCTTTTTATCTAGTACCAACGTGCTTGATGTTAAGAAAAGATCTTTTGCAGGAAGGTTGGCTAGAGATTTCTTGTAAAAACACTAGCCCCGCTTAGTTCATAATGAAAAAATTTCAATCTTTTTTCATTCTTAATTCTATAGTATACTATAGTATAATTTTCATTATGCACATAAGGGAGGAGCCGTATGAGATGAAAATTTCACGTACGGTTTTGGAACGGAGATTTTTTTAATCGAATGACGACCGTAACGGATGTCGGCTCAATCCGAAGGAAATTATGCGGAAGCTTTACAGAATTATTATGAAGCTATGCGACTGGAAATTGATCCCTATGACCGAAGTTATATACTCTATAACATAGGCCTTATTCACACAAGTAATGGAGAACATACGAAAGCTTTGGAATATTATTTTCGAGCCCTAGAACGAAACCCGTTCTTACCACAAGCTTTTAATAATATGGCCGTGATCTGTCATTACGTGCGACTATCTCCACTATAGAAAGAAAAATAAAGGGAAAATACGCTAGTAAATACTATAAAAAACGAAAAATACGGGCTTTCTACATATGTATCGTACCAAATACGATTTTTATTAGCTGTAGCAAAGAAATAAACTTTATAGAAGCCAAAATATGAAGAACTAAAATGCCTAGATACTTTTTGATTCTATGGATAAAAGATTTAATTGATACAGAAAGCGCCGTAAAGATCAATTAGCGAAATTTTTGGCCGATACAATAATAACTGCTTACTTTTACTTACTCCAGAATATGAGATAAAAATTAGGAATCAATTTATGTAATAGAGTTGATCCCCTACGGTATTGAGCAGCGGTGTAGCATCAAATCCCAAAGAAAGTAAGTCTTTCTTATTCTGAAAGCTTTTTTCAACAATTCTATATCTTCAAAGATTGTATCTAAAATATAGAAATGTAGAGATTATAAATACAATATTTATATATGATATATGAAACCGGGATAGTTACCTTTAAGAAAAAAGGTAGAATGCCTCTGCTTTATTCTTCTGAAGGTGGGAGAAAAGAGAAAACTAATTCTTTTTTTTATTTAAATAAAAATTAAATAAAAAAAAAAAAAAAGAAAATAAAAGTTTGAAACTTTTGTAATTAACCTATTTTGGTTAGCTCGAAAAACGGGACGGCAAAAGAAAAAATTGACTGCCGATGAGCGAGCCGTATGAGATAGGAAACTCTCAAGTACGGTTCTAAGGGAAGGAAGTTACCCTCCTATTCCGCCCGTGGAGAACAGGCCATTCGGCAGGGCGATTCTGAAATTGCGGAGGCTTGGTTCGATCAAGCCGCTGAGTATTGGAAACAAGCTATAGCACTTACTCCTGGAAATTATATTGAAGCACAGAATTGGTTGAAGATCACAAGGCGTTTTGAATAAGAATACTTTATAAGAATACTTTAATTCTTTTTTATTTAGAATTTGTTCTATAATTTTAATTTTCATTTTATATTTATTAGAACTAGTTAAGTTATTAGAATTCGATTCAGTGTTTATTGTACCTATCAGTCAACTAAAACGGATCATTTTTGGGAAGAATCAATCAAAGAATTTCATCATATCCTTTCTAATATCTTTTTCAACATTGTTCTATTTCGTCTCTTATTTCCTAAGATAAACGATACACAGATAGAGTAGAGAATCTATATATTTGGTTTTCTGCTACTAAAATAAAATGAATAAAAGAAACTTTCGAATGAAATGAATAGATACCAGGTTGTTTCTTAGGAATGAATAATGGCTCTTTACGTGATTGTGAATCTAATTGGAAGAGAATAATAAATATATTTTATGTAAGACATAAAAGAGCTTCGTCTAGAAACTT